TAGTTTATTGTAGGATTACCAATATTGTACCAAAGGTGTCTTTAGAGTATACCGAATCAGTATAGCTATCCTTCTTCTGACACAGCAAGGCAATTTTGATTAATATTGAAATGAAGTACGAGATTATTTCTTTATTCTTTTTTTCTTGTTTGTCCATATAGAACTAAGCACTATTTATATACAAAATTTGTCAAATCTTTATTATTGTATTGGCCTCAGACTAGAAACTGCGAATCGGGGAAAGCGGGACTATGACAAGTTAGTTTCTATCTAATAATTCCTGAAAAATTCAGGAAAAATATTCGAATATTTCTCCCAATTTAATTCAATACCGCGAAATCTAAAAATCTCGTTTTCGGGGTTTTGTTTTGGAAGAGGTTTTTTAGAATCCCGTTTTCTATATATATTATATATATTTATATATAGTTATATTATAAGGAATGGGTTAATCGTCGAAAGAAAAAATTATTTAATTCAAATCAATTAATCAATATTTGTGATGTATCCATTGTTGTATTAGATGCAAGAATTCTTTATTGACCTATCTACAAAAGTTATATTTATAAATAAATAATATTAATATGGAGATGGAGTGTCGAACAAAGGACAAGAAAGTAGGAATTACAACTCTAAGAATCGAGTTGGGCGGAAATAAGGATTTTTTTTTAATCAAGGTCTAATAGTGATAGCCTTTTTCTTTTCATTCGAAATATCATATTATTTATATGATTATTTATATGAATGAACCTGATTACTGAGTCGATTGAGTTCAAATTAAAGGAAAAAGTGTTATGTTAAAACATAACTCTTCGTTCTAAAAAAAAAAAGAGATTTGATTTAAAAAAAGAAATGATTGAAAATTTCTTTCATTCAAATAAATAATGTTTCATTTTTGAATGAGTTCCATGACATATTTATTTCTTATTATTTTATTAATATTAGTAAATTTGTTTACTCAAGGGTTTGTCAATAAATCTGTTGATTCAAAATCACGAGATGTGTAGATGTCACAGATAATAAATCATTTATTTTTTTTTTTTTGTAAATGTTACAGATAATCAATCATTTTTTTTCTACGTCTCTTGGTTGATCTTTATCTTACTTTATCTTTATTAGTAACATCTATAATGGAATAGTTAATAATTGATGAATCAAAAATTTTCACTTGAACTTAGTCTTTATAATTGATATTTTTGCTTATTCTCCCTCCGATCTTTCAAAACGGAAACTTAGGTAAGTGCTTTATAAACAAAACATATGTATAAAAAGAAATATTTCATTTAGCTCCTTCATGCCTACTCTAACTAGTTATTTCGGTTTTTTACTAGCGGCTTTAACTATAACCTCCGCTTTATTTATAGGTCTGAACAAGATACGACTTATTTGAAATTAATTGAATGAACAACTCAAGAAATCTTCCGATGGGATTCCATATATTTTGTAGTTCTTTACCTCGGAAATTTAGAATTTTTGGTTATTGAGATTCATGGGCAATTCAGATTACTATTTAGGGATAGATATTACCTTTCTTTTTTTTTTCTTGTTTCAACCGAATTGAAATGATTGAAGTTTTTCTATTTGGAATCGTGTTAGGCCTAATTCCTATTACTTTGGCTGGATTATTCGTAACTGCATATTTGCAATATAGACGTGGTGATCAGTTGGACCTTTGATTAATTAACAAATATTTTTTGAGTGACTTCCTGTGCTGTGCATTAGAGAAAAGGGTAGGTCAAATTTCGATTACTGCTCAGTTATTTCAGTCTAATTAGATAATTAATTAGATTCGAACTAAGAAGGATGAAATCACGCTCTATAGGATTTGAACCTACGACATCGGGTTTTGGAGACCCACGTTCTACCGAACTGAACTAAGAGCGCTCTTTCTTATCACAATAGATAAGGCTGGAAAGAAAACTTTTTCTAATCCAAAAGTCCATCTACATGCATACACTATACTATCATATAGAGTATCATATAAAATGATAGATTCTGTATGTCCAATTTTAATTGATTTAAATTAATTCCTCCTTATTTCTTAGAGGATTAGGTAGGGATGACAGGATTTGAACCCGTGACATTTTGTACCCAAAACAAACGCGCTACCAAGCTGCGCTACATCCCTTTCAATTCAATTGGTTTTTCTAGTGTATGTAATTGTAAAGAATCCTTGTCTTGTTTTCCACATCGTTATTTCTTATATACACAATCGTTATTTCCTATATACACACATAATTTATCTTGCCATTTCCTCTTTATTGGTCTCATATAAGGTATAATAAAAGTATTTGTATGTATATATGAAAAGAAAAACCTGTAGTAAATTAAAAAATACTTTTCGGAAATGCTCAGTACGAAGGGGCATGCTCCTTTTTTTTTGAAAAAGTATCTTATCCGCAGGATCATTGTGCATTTAAATTTGACTTAACTTTGGGATTTCGTCTACAAACACAAGTAATCTTTAACCTTAACTATATCTACATCTGCTCGTAGATTAGCTATGTATTACCCTTAATTTTATTTATTACATTAAAGAAATAAAGAAGGAGGATTTTCAATGCGAGATCTAAAAACATATCTTTCCGTGGCACCGGTACTAAGTACTCTATGGTTTGGGTCTTTAGCGGGTCTATTAATAGAAATAAATCGTTTTTTCCCAGATGCGTTAACATTCCCCTTTTTTTCATTCTAGTTATTGACATGGTAAGGGGGTAAGGAAGATTAGATATAGAATCAAATATCTGCTACTAATCCCCCCCTTTCTTTACTTTTTATATTTTTAAAAAATATAAAAAAGAAACGAATAGTAATCTTATATATTATAGGGTAGAAAGAAGAAAAGTAGATTAAACCTCATCAAAACTTGGGATCCGGCTCGAATGAAAATTTTGATCTAGGGTAAGAGTATCATACAAGTTACTAAAATGAAATACTGGGATTAAAAATAGAATTAGAAACCATTTTATTTTTTTCTTTATTGAGTACAACGAAATCTTTCTAATTGTATTTGTATTTCGAGTTAGCAACTTCGATTTTATGCTTTTCCTTTCTTCTTCACTTCGGATCGAAAATAAAAAAAGAAAAATAAAAAAGTTGCTTGAATCAAAAATCCAAAGGAGGTTAGGTTGATGGCTAAGGGGAAAGATGCCCGAGTAAAAGTTATTTTGGAATGTACTGGTTGTGTTCGAAAGAGTGTTAATAAGGAATCAAGGGGCATTTCCAGATATATTACTGAAAAAAATCGACACAATACACCTAGTCGGTTGGAATTGCGAAAATTCTGTCCCTATTGTTACAAACATACAATTCATGGAGAGATAAAGAAATAGGTTGAACCGAACGTCTGTCGATTATCCTTTCAAGGAAGGGGACAAAACGATTTTCAGTCGATTTGCTATAAATATAAATAGACAAAAATTTATATAGATTTTTATATATCTTTATAATTTATATATATATATATATAAATTATATATATAAAATATAAAGATATAAAATAAAAATAAACAAACCAAATCCTAGGTCGGTTTGGACCTGAAAAAATTTAAAATTTTAATTAAGAAATAGGATTTTCGGTATAAGGAATAAACTAAAAAAACTATGGATAAATCCAAACGACCCTTTATTAAATCCAAGCGATCTTTTCGTCGACGTTTGCCCGCGATCCAATCGGGGGATCGAATTGATTATAGAAACATGAGTTTAATTAGTCGATTTATTAGTGAACAGGGAAAAATATTATCTAGGCGAGTGAATCGATTGACCTTGAAACAACAACGCTTAATTACGATTGCTATAAAACAAGCTCGTATTTTATCTTTGTTACCCTTTCTTAATAATGAGAAACAATTTGAAAGAATCGAGTCGACTACTAGAACTGCTAGTTTTAGACCCAAAAATAAATATAAATAAATAATAGGTTTACTCTTTAGTTAATTGATAATTGAATCAAAATTCGAATCTTAACTCAAAAAAAAAAACAAAACAGATTGCTGTTTTGTTTTAAAAAATATGAGAATCTATATTTTATTGTTGTGTCGTAAGATAATAAAAAATCGGAAAAAATCTTTTTGATTTTTATTTTGAATGGGTTTGTTGATTTTTAGTTATTTATCGGATTTTATTAGACTAATTTCTACTCTATACTCCCGGAGAATAAACTCCGGGGAACTTGATTTAAATCATTTTTGGGGATTCTTTCCAATCTTCTTTTTTTATGATTTCATTGGAAATCATATAAAGACAATTCCTATTTAATATAGCTATTTGCGCAAGTATTTTACGATTAAGAAGCAACTGCCTCTTGTACAGATCGTGGATAAATTTACTATAATTATAGTATACCTCATTTTCGCGAATTACTGCATTTATCCGAGTGATCCACAAACGACGAAAATCTCTCTTTTGCCTACCTCTATCCCGATGAGCCGAAACCAAAGCTCTTATTTTCTGTTGAGCAATAGTTCGAGTAAGTCTTGAGTGAGCCCCTCGAAAGGTTGATCCAAATAAACGAATTTTTTTTCTACGTCTCCGAGCTATATATCCTCGTCTAACTCTAGTCATTGAATAAATGAAACTTTGATGAATAACTAATTGATTTTTTTTCTTTGAGTTATTCTTTTCTCCCTTCCTGGTCTATTAATAACAAAACGGATTTTTCCAATGTATAAAAATAAAACTCCCAATGGCTTTTGCTTCTATAACCTTCCCGACCACGATCTTTTTTCGACACTTTGCCTTGAAACAAGACAAAAAATACGAAATTGTATTAATGTATCAAAAAAAAGTAAATAAAAAAAATGTAAATTCAATTTAAATAGAGATGAATAAAGAAATAGTGGGTTCCTTCGTTTCTATAGTTACTTCTTAAACGGTGAGGTCCTCTCTATACACCGGAGCCTTAAATACTTCATTTACTGAATGTTATTGATAACTTGTACAGTTCAAACTTATTGGCTCTACCCATGAATTATCCAGTAATAGGTCTTTCACAATGAGATCTACTTATACAGTAACGGTATTTAATTTTGAAGGTTAGCTGGATAGCTGACCCTGTTAGTCCGTTCTTGAAATAATGGGAGCAGAATTTTTTTGCTCTAAAAATAAGATTCCCCGCTTAATCGATAACGTTTGCTACCAATGGGAAATTTGTTCTCATCTTAAATCGGATTTACACCAATAGAAACCATAAATTTCATACCCAATAGATGAATAGATCTTTTTCATTTTAGATAGTGACTGGAATTCTTCCATTTTATTCTATTCACTGGTACTGATCATTGATACTGGATAAATTCTTTCCTTTCATTTGCCTTTCATTTTCTTTTTTTGTTCCAGCTCATAATCTGAACGAGTCACACATACACCCTAGTACATGTTCCTCTGCGCTGAGGACATCCCCTAAGAGCGGGGGATTTCGTGACATTCCTGATTGGCTGTCTTGTGTTTCTAATAAGTTGTTTAATAGTTGGCATGCTAAATCATATACATAATGGACTGGTTTAGATCAATCCTAACCGAATAATTATGAATTATTTCTCGTTAATATTCTATTAAACCCAGAATGGTAAACCCAACAAGAAGATAAAATTTCAAATATTTTACTATTTTTATTCGTTTTATTCGACCGCTACAAGATCAACAATTCCATGAGCTTGGGCTTCTGTTGCTGACATAAAAACATCCCGTTCCATATCTTCGGATACAACCCATAAGGGTTTTCCTGTTCTTTGTACATAAACCCTTGTGAGGGTTTCTCGCAATTTCAATAGTTCTTCCGCTTCCAGGATAAATTCTCCTGTTTGTGCCTCATAAAAAGAGCTAGCAGGTTGATGAATCATTACCCTGATGATATACCTCTCCTATTTCGCATGATGAGGCGAAGAGAAAAAATACAGAATAACAATAAAAAAAGTAATTGAACAACCGTACGTGCATATTTTGCGCATTGCATACGGCTCTACAATGGAATTTACTTTGATTTTCTATCGAAGAAAGAGAAAAATCGGATCAATTAGATCCAGATCAGTAAATGATCCAATTACCACCCTTCTTTTCGTAGGAGTTTAAAAATACTATGATGGCTCCGTTGCTTTATATATTTATTTCGTCTCTAATTCAGCAATCCCAAAGTTTCTTTTTGATCTGAAAAAAAAAATAAGGAAGAAATAATTTTTTTGTACTCTTTCAAACATAAATATTGTTAAGAGTCTTTTGGTATGAAAAAAAGTATGAAAAAAAGTTTGTGACGCTGAAAAGGATTCCTGATAAATAAAATTGGGAATAATCTTCATCTCATACGACTCTTTCGATATATAATCTAATGTTTAGAAAAAAAAATAGGAGAAGAAATTTTCTCATATCGAATTCAAAGTGCCATGCTATTATTACTAAATATTAATATTTCATATGGTGAAGGCATAGTCTTCTTTTTTTTTTCTCAAATAAAAAACTCATTGGCGCCAAGCGTGAGGGAATGCTAAACGTTTGGTAATTTCTCCTCCGACCAGGATAAAAGATCCCATTGAAGCAGCTAACCCCATACAGATTGTATGTACATCTGGTCGTACAAATTGCATAGTATCATAAATAGCTACTCCAGGTATTACCCATCCACCAGGAGAATTTATAAACAAATACAAATCTTTGGTATCATCCTCGATACTGAGATATACCATAAGACCAATAAGTTGATTCGAGATTTCGCTATCGACCTCTTGGCCTAAAAAAAGTAATCTTTCTCGATAAAGTCGGTTGATTAGGGTAAAATTGTATCCCTTAAGGAACCGTACATGCACCTTTTGACGCATACGGTTCAAAAAAATTGTGAAAAAAAAATCAATGTATAGATTCTATTCTTTATAGTTATAGATATTTTTTCCAACTTCTAATATAATAAATAATATTAATTTATTATTCTATGTTTGCATGAAATATTGCTTTTTGTACCCTTTTCCCAATTCCAAATATAACTAGAATAAATCTATTGAAAATAGAATTTCCTAACCTTATTGAACTCACTTTTCATTGATATATCGTTTCATCGAGATCCAATCCAAATCACGATGTAATTTTCTTGTTCTTGACCGGGTCTCTTTAATTCTTTTAGGTTTATGCTCCACTCCGGGTAAAGATCCGCCCGATTTCGATTTGCACATATAGGACAAATGCTTCCAATACCACTTTTTATATTTGTTAAGAATTCCCTTGTTTATTCATTTCATATCTTTTCTTTCATCAAATTCACTAGTCAACATATTCATTACTCGAATCGAGTAATGAAGATCACTGTTATTCTATTTCAAACAGTTAAAGTAAATAAAATATGTAATACAAGTAGAAATCTTCAATATATTAACAATTGGGATTGGGGTTTTTCTAAACGGAGCCTGGATACTTCATTTTTTTTGGTCCAACCGAGCCAACCATAAATTATATTAATAGATAATATTAATCTGAACCCCCATAAAACTCAAAAATGGATCAAATTGCATTTCACGCTCCAAATTTTTGATGATTCAATCAATTTTTCTTGGGCGAAAGGGAGGATATCTCAATCGGGAGAGAGAACGGGAAAATTCCATATGACCCAATATATCTGACAAGTCGCACTATACGTCAACCCAAGATGCATCTTCCTCTCCAGGACTTCGAAATGGAACTTTTGGAACACCAATAGGCATTAAATGAAAGAAAAAATTTTAAGTACTATATTTCACTTTGATGTGGAAACGTAATAATAGGGTGTCTTCATAATATCAACGTTTATCATATTTTCTGTATAGATTCGAAAAGTTTAGTTTTCAAAAAAGGACAGAATAAAAAAAATTCTTACGAATATAGCCTTCTAATTATGAACAAGTATGAAAGCAGTCACTAATTGAAGATGGTATCGACTCCCCATTGCGTATTGCTACTTATCGGGTATAAAATAGATTTGTTTCTCTTTGTTCCTACAAATATAATTGTTACAACAGAATAGAACAAACATTAACCCTTGTTCCGAGAGAATCCATTGAACAAAAAGGGTCCATTGCATAATCATAGTCTTTTCCAATGCAATAAAGTTACATAGTGTCATTTATTTTTGATATAAGGGGTATTTCCATGGGTTTGCCTTGGTATCGTGTTCATACCGTCGTATTGAATGATCCCGGCCGGTTAATTTCTGTGCATATAATGCATACAGCTCTGGTTGCTGGTTGGGCCGGTTCGATGGCTCTATATGAATTAGCAGTTTTTGATCCCTCTGACCCCGTTCTTGATCCCATGTGGCGACAGGGTATGTTTGTTATACCGTTCATGACTCGTTTAGGAATAACCAATTCATGGGGTGGTTGGAATATTACAGGAGGGACTATAACGAATCCGGGTATTTGGAGTTACGAAGGTGTGGCCGGAGCGCATATTGTGTTTTCTGGCTTGTGCTTTTTGGCAGCTATTTGGCATTGGGTGTATTGGGATCTAGAAATATTTTCTGATGAACGTACAGGAAAACCTTCTTTGGATTTGCCGAAAATTTTTGGAATTCATTTATTTCTTTCCGGGGTGGCTTGTTTTGGTTTTGGCGCATTTCATGTAACCGGCTTGTATGGTCCTGGAATATGGGTATCCGATCCTTATGGACTAACTGGAAAAGTACAACCTGTAAGTCCAGCATGGGGCGTGGAAGGTTTTGATCCTTTTGTTCCAGGAGGAATCGCCTCTCATCATATTGCAGCAGGTACATTGGGCATATTAGCGGGTCTATTCCATCTTAGTGTCCGTCCGCCTCAACGTCTATACAAAGGATTACGTATGGGCAATATTGAAACCGTTCTTTCTAGTAGTATCGCTGCTGTCTTTTTTGCAGCTTTTGTTGTTGCCGGAACGATGTGGTATGGTTCAGCAACTACCCCGATCGAATTATTTGGTCCCACTCGTTATCAATGGGATCAGGGATACTTTCAGCAAGAAATATATCGAAGAGTAAGTGCTGGGCTAGCCGAAAATCAAAGTTTATCAGAAGCTTGGTCGAAAATTCCTGAGAAATTAGCTTTTTATGATTACATTGGAAATAATCCAGCAAAAGGAGGATTATTTAGAGCGGGCTCAATGGACAATGGCGATGGAATAGCTGTTGGATGGTTAGGACACCCTATTTTTAGAGATAAAGAAGGGCGTGAACTCTTTGTACGCCGTATGCCTACCTTTTTTGAAACATTTCCGGTCGTTTTAATAGATGGGGACGGAATTGTTAGAGCTGACGTTCCTTTTAGAAGAGCAGAATCTAAGTATAGCGTTGAACAAGTAGGTGTAACTGTTGAGTTTTATGGTGGCGAACTCAACGGGGTCAGTTATAGCGATCCGGCTACTGTGAAAAAATATGCTAGACGAGCGCAATTGGGTGAAATTTTCGAATTAGATCGTGCTACTTTGAAATCGGATGGAGTTTTCCGTAGTAGTCCAAGAGGTTGGTTTACTTTTGGACATGCTTCTTTTGCCCTACTCTTCTTCTTCGGACACATTTGGCATGGGTCTAGAACCTTGTTCAGAGATGTTTTTGCTGGTATTGACCCAGATTTGGATGCTCAAGTAGAATTTGGAGCATTCCAAAAACTTGGAGATCCAACTACAAAAAGACAAGGAGTGTAATAAAACATTTCTTTGGTATTTTTTGCCTCTATTTTTAGTTGATTTGACAGAGGATACTACAGAAATCTTGATTTGAATCACCGCCCTTGACTGTTTCATTTTTATCATTATCGGGAAAATAATCCCAAGTAAAACAGGTATGGAAGCTATAATTGTAAACCACAATAGAATCTATGGAAGCATTGGTTTATACATTTCTATTAGTCTCGACTCTAGGGATAATTTTTTTCGCTATCTTTTTTCGGGAACCTCCTATAATTCAAACTAAAAAGACGAAATGATTTTTCATTATCTCAATTGAAGTAATGAGTCTTCCAATATTTATTCAATATTGGAAGACTCATTACTTCAACTAGTCCCCGTGTTCCTCGAAGGGATCTCTTAGTTGTTGAGAGGGTTGCCCAAAAGCGGTATATAAAGCGTACCCGGTAAAACTTACAAGTAAACCAGATATAAAGATGGCGACTAGGGTTGCTGTTTCCATTATTATATAATTTCAAGACCACAATGGATCTATGATAAAATCGTTTATTTACAACGGAATGGTATACAAAGTCAACAGATCTTAATGAATACAATCGGATTTATGGCTACACAAACCGTTGAGGGTAGTTCTAGATCTCGTCCAAAACCTACTACCGTAGGGGTTTTATTGAAACCCTTGAATTCGGAATATGGTAAAGTCGCTCCTGGATGGGGAACTACTCCTTTGATGGGAGTTGCAATGGCTTTATTTGCAATATTCCTATGTATTATTTTGGAAATTTATAATTCGTCTGTTTTACTGGATGGAATTTCAATGAATTAAATCCACAAGAAAATGAAATCCAAAAGAACCAATAGGTTCTAGCCTTTCAATACAAAATGAATTTTTCGGGCTCCGATTTCTATTTCTAACCCCTTTTTTTTGGTAGTTCGATCGCGGAATTTCTTTCTTTCTGTATTTCCGGAATATGAGTGTGTGACTTGTTATAATTGATCCTATTGATAAGACAGAAAATGAGTCTGTCATCTTATCCTGATAGGGATGGTTCTACTTCGTCGGATAGTCATTCTGATATCTGGAACACGGAATATAAAAAATCGATCAAGAAATATTTGAACTATGATTCATATTTAATATTCAGACCTCTCGATCGGATTCAAAAAAATTTGCTTTTTAAAGAAAGAATTAGAAGTTATAAATCGAAAGATTTTTCTGTTTTCTTCTTTCAAACTTAGGTTTAGGCTTATTTTGTTTAACCAACAGACCAATTTTTTTTGTCATTAGACCTATTCATTCTATTGGTTGAATAAGTAATGATCCAATGGTTCTTACTCAAGGAATCTTTGCTTTGGGCTTGTCTTAGCTTTGGGGTTTTATTGAATCATTGTGGTTCTAGTATGAATCTGGGGTTTCAATTGAGTCATAGGGTCTTAACAAGAGAAATTCCTATCAATGCTAAAAAAAAAACAAGAGTAAAAGCCGTATTACACACAAAAAAAAAATAACAAATCAAAGCTAAAAATAGGGAAAAAGAATATTCAAGAGGCCCGTAGTAGCACTCAACATAAAAATAAATGAGCCGACTTGAGATTTTGGCATTATCACCACAACGAAGAACTTTCGGATTTTTATTCCTTCGTATCTTCTGAAAAGAGAAAATCGGGGATCGGGATCGGAGATTAAAAAGTTTCAAACTGTCTATTCTATATCGTTTTCAATCAGTATTTGGGTGTTTGCTTGAGCTGTACGAGATGAAATTCTCATATACAGTTCTTCGAGGGGGGAATTTCCGCGGTTTACCTATCTCAATAAAGTCTATGATTGGTTCGAAGAACGTCTCGAGATTCAGGCGATTGCAGATGATATAACTAGTAAATATGTTCCTCCTCATGTCAATATATTTTATTGTCTAGGAGGAATAACTCTGACTTGTTTTTTAGTACAAGTAGCTACGGGGTTTGCTATGACGTTTTACTATCGTCCAACCGTTACGGAGGCGTTTGCTTCTGTTCAATATATAATGACGGAAGCTAACTTTGGTTGGTTAATACGATCAGTTCATCGGTGGTCGGCAAGTATGATGGTTCTAATGATGATCCTGCATGTATTTCGTGTGTATCTCACCGGTGGTTTTAAAAAACCTCGCGAATTGACTTGGGTTACAGGTGTGGTTCTGGGTGTATTGACAGCGTCTTTTGGTGTAACTGGTTATTCCTTACCTCGGGACCAAATTGGTTATTGGGCAGTCAAAATTGTAACAGGCGTGCCTGAAGCTATTCCTGTAATAGGATCGCCTTTGGTAGAGTTATTACGTGGAAGTGCTAGTGTGGGACAATCCACTTTGACTCGTTTTTATAGTTTACACACGTTTGTATTGCCTCTTCTTACTGCCGTATTTATGTTAATGCACTTTCTAATGATACGTAAACAAGGTATTTCTGGTCCCTTATAGAATAGTAAAAGGGGTCTATCATAGATATTTGTAATCAATCATTTATCACTTGGGGGAAGAACAATAGTATTTCATTGCTACAAGTATGGATTATTGAAAAGAATAATCCATGTATTTGGACATTTTCCTTCAACTCCACAATATAATAATTTTATTTATATTATTTGGATTTAGTTATTTAACATAACATCACGAGTTGAAGGTAATTCTCCGAAAATTAAATGGATTATGGGAGTGTGTGACTTGAACTATTGATTAGGCCGTGCAGATATATGTCCGTTTCTGCCACATTGAAATTCAGAATCCAATGTGTCTTTAGTCCAACCGCTGTATAAGTAAGTCCTATATATACAGAGGATAGGCTGGTTCGTTTGAAGAGAATCTATTCTATGATCAACCCTGGACCATGTTATGCATGAACAGGCTCCG